AAGAGAAAACCTTTGCTCTGATGGTTAGAATCCTTCTATTTATTCTTTTGTTTGTTAATGATGTTAGTGAAGCAATCCATCGGTCGATTTAAAGCCCCTGCCTTTCGCCCATAAAATGGATTCACTCTTATGAAGCAACAAGAAAGAGGGGAGAGGATCCAGTATTTTATTCCATGAAGGGAGTATCCTGCAAATCATTGATTTAGTTTAGAGTAATAAACTAATAAAACCTTAATCAAAACTACTCAAACTAGCCGAAAAATAAAAACCACCCCTCAATGAAAGGGTATACATTTTTACAAAATTTCTGTAAGTTCGAAGTTGAACTTAATTGAAAAAGTCAAGTAATTCTATTTGTTCCCAAGAAATTTGTCCCCCGCCATACTTTCTTTCCCTCTATTTGTCCACTACCGCGCCCGAACCTAAGCAAAGGAAGTCCAAAAGATAGACCCGAATAAAGAATAAATAGTAATCTTTGACAAAACAAATAAGAAGAAAAATGATTTTTACTTTGATACAAGAAAAGAAGAATCGACACAAGAAAAAGGCTTTTTTGCCTTTTTCTTGTGCCCAATAGAGGATTAAGAAATCCCGCAATTTCTCCTACTCCTAAAAGGACTTGTTCCTTTTATTGTTCTCGCCTCTGCCTTGGATCCTCTTCTTTTGCATGAGATAGAAATAAAGAATTCCAGAAATCGAGGCTTTTTTCTAACTTGATGGTAAGAAATCCCATAATCTAGAAATTCATTTCGTACAATTGAACCTTTTCAAACTGTTTCTTTTTGAGAACCAAAAAAACTTGTGCCAAAATAACAGATGCGAAGAAGAACAAAAGGCCTTGGACGCGCAATGGATCCTGAAGCACTATTTCTGCATCCCCCTGACCAAAGCCTCCGACATTAGGATTGCTTGTTAATGGTTGATCAAGCTTGATCGATTCCCCCTCTGAAACTAGAAGTTCTGGCCCGGGAGGTATAATATCAATCACTTGTCGTCCATCCGACGCATCGACTATGGATATTTCATATCCCCCTTTTTCTTTACGTAGTATTTTTTTTACTATACCTGTTGACGTGGCATTATAGACCGTATTGTTACTCTTGCTACCATCAGGATAGATCTGTCCCCTTCCTCGGTTTCCCCCTACATATATGGGATATTTTAAGAAATGAACGTCTTTTTTCGTAGTTGGATCGGGGGAAAGAATGGGAAAGACAATTTCACTATATTTCTTACCGGGAATAGGGCCTATCACAAGAATATTTTTTTTATTGGGACGATAACTCTGAAAAGAGAGATTTCCTATCTTTTCTTTCAACTCAGGAGAAATACGGTCGGGCGGCGCTAATTCGAATCCCTCGGGCAAAATAAGAACAGCACCCACATTCAACCCTCCCTTTTTACCATTAGCAAGAACTTGTTTCAGCTGCATATCATAAGGGATTCGAAGAACTGCTTCAAATACAGTATCAGGAAGCACTGCTTGGGGAACCTCAATATCCACCGGCTTATTAGCTAAATGGCAATTGGCACATACAATTCGTCCAGTTGCTTCCCGTGGGTTTTCATAACCCTGCTGCGCAAAAATGGGATATGCATTTGAAATAGATGTGCGAGTTATTACGTATATCATGATCGATACGGAAATCGATCGAATCATCTGTTCCTTTAACCAAGAAAAAGTATTTCTATTTTCCATGTCCAATCGCGGATCCCGGAATTTCTACAATAAATTAGATAGGTAGCTAAGCTAATCTAGTTCCCTATACACGAGTCTGTTGTCATTCTACTGCAACAGTTGTACTGGAATGATGAATACCTTGAGCAGGTAGAAATAGAAAGAATTTGGAAAAGACTTTCTTCCTAAAGGAAGAAATATGCTAATTTGATTAATATTAGGAAAAATATTAGGAAATCAAATGAGTGAGTTTATGCTTCACTAATTGAATGATAAATGACAACAAGTGAAGGAGATAGACGGTTTAAACAAAAAAAGACCCAAAATTTCAAACACGTGTCTAGAATAACAGGAAAACTACAAACAAAAATAGTGAAAATTAGCTCGTTAGGAGCCCATCCAAAATTGTTGTAGACCCAACGAATTAGTAGTTCCCAACCGCGAGTGGAGTGAAATCCAACAAAAAAATCAGTAACTAAAAGAATAAAAAAAGCTTTTATTGAGTCATTTAAGTTATATAAAAATTCCTGAACCCAAGAATTCAAAATGACAAGTTCTTCTTTACCCAGAAAAAAAGAACCACTTAGAATAGCCAAACAGATTATATTTGTTGAGAAATGCAAAATGCTATGGAGATGATCCTCATTATCTATTTTGGCCAATTGTATTATTTCCTTGTGTATTCCTATAGGAGGTTTTTGTACATGTGTCTTCGGTTTCTCTTTTATCATTTCGTCCAATAGAAAAAGTTCTTCTAATTCTATAAATCCTTCTAGAATCCTTTTCTCTTGAATATCAGTTAAGAAAGTTTCGGATTGCCTGGTATTCCACCAATTCTTAATCCAAAGTTCCAGACATTTGTTAAAAGAGAAAGAGATTCCCCAGGGCAAAAGTACGATAAATACAAGATATAGGAAAGAAGGCAATGCTTTCTTTTTTTTCATTTTTGATCTGTAAATTAAGTTGTTAATGAATCCGCTTCATTCGCCGACTCTATTTCATTCGCTGAATATATGATATTTCTTTTCTTTGAAAGAAAAATTCTATAACAAGGTTTGAGACCTTGTGTTTGTATCTATTTTCTCTTTTTGTATACTAGTGGAATTTCATTGTATTGGGTTCTTTCTTAGATCTAAATGGAGTGGAATAGAAAAATAAAAAAAAAGGCCTTTCATATAAAAAAGGAAGAATATTATACCATATATCTTACTTGGACAAAACAAATTAGAAGCAATTTTCTCTTATCCTCGTTTGTTCCTTCCTTTAGATAAATACTATAAAATCCCCTTACAATTGCAAAAAATTGCAATTGGTACTCAAAATACTTCAATTGGTACGCGCAAGAAATAGGCTAATTCGGCAGCTTTTTGTTCAATTTCTCGTGGAGTAAAAAACTTCTCATCAGTACGAGTCAAGGGAATGACCCCCTGGCCCCGGATTTCCATATAAAGAATACGACGCGGATAAAGACCCTCTTTAACCTGAATTCTAATTGATTGGATATCCCGCACAAGGAATCGAAGGAAGATGCGACGTTTTATTCCAGGGAATCCCCAACGAAAAATGCACACTATTCCCTCTTTTCTATCGAATCGGTCATAACCACTGCCTACATTCCACAAAATAGTGCACCACAAATAGGAGCTAATGAATAGGCCCGCGATTCCGTAGAAAGACATCACGACCCCCTGTGGAAAAAAAAGAATTTGTTGAGATGGAAGTACGGATATCATATTCTTACCAAGATAACTGGAAGCCCCAACCGCTAAGAATCCTAATGAACCTAGAAAAAGAATACAGGCCCAGAAAAAATTACCTCTTTTTCGAGAACCTTTTAGAAGTTCTATCCATATGTGTTCTGATCGCCAATTCATATTAGATATACTAAATCCAGTAGCGGTCAATTGAAATTGAGAGAATAAGCTAAATAGTTTTGACTTTACTTTTTTTGATTCTGAAATAGCCTTCAGTAGCTAGTACTCCTGTGAAATAATTGGTTAGATACATTGACTTTCTATTCAAAAAGAATTCGTAGATCCACTTAAAAAAAAAACTCGCTATACTCGGCTATGCATATGCATGCATTTATGCTCGTAGCCTATATCTGCATCCATAGACGTTTTTCATTTGTGTGTAGAAAGAGCTACATACCCTATCATATTATATTACTTACACAAAAAAATATCTCTATTATGATCCTGGAAATACATTAAGAAAATTTGGCCCTGTCGTTTCTAGACAATCTTATTTTTCTGCACATAAAGAAATAAGGAAGCCATTGCAATTGCCGGAAATACTAAGCCTACTAAAGGCACGAAAATGGAGGGTAAGTTCAAATCTGTCATAGAATATGTGTCTCAATTCAAATTTACTATTTCTATCTATTCGAAATATATCTTAAGATTCTTATGATATAATTAAGTATATCTATTATAAGGAATATTGACTATTGTATTTTTTAGTTTACAAAATAAAGATTTTGTATAGAATATTATTTTTTTTAGAATACTTTTAGAATACTTTTAGAATACTAAAGTATTCTATATCTATAAAAAAAATGAATGGAATAGATAATAAGAAAATTGCAAAAAAGGGAACTAATTTAAAATATTTGATTTTTCTTTTCCCATTCTCATCGCCTTTCTATCCTTCTAATCGAACTTGAAATTGGATTCAAAAGAAAACTCTTGTGAAAATAAAAGAAATACCTCTTTCAGAATATCCTTTAATTTTTAAAAAGTAGAAGTGGAATAGAATAACCAGTTGAAGGGTAATGATCATACGTCTGTAATGCATTGTATGTCCCAGAATAGGTCCCATTCTTCTACCCTTTCCGGGTAGTCGATGGCTATTCACAGCTACTACCTTAACACCAAAGAAGAGTTCGACCCAATGCTTTATTTCTGTCTTAGTGAATCCCGATTCGACATTAAAAGTATATTGATTCTTTCCCAATAAACGAAGACTCTTTTCTGTAAATACTGCGTATTTGATTCCATTATCGTATGATAATACTATATTTTTTATTTCTATTTGTTTATTGTATTATACCTTTCTATATTCTAGATATATAGAATAGAAGAATCTCGATTTGTCAAGTCTCATGATCGTATCAAGATCTATTTAAATTCGGCCCAATCTTTTAGAAAAGATTGGGCCGAATTTAATTGCAATCAATTAGAAGAATAAAGAAGAATTACTGCATTTCGTAACTTATTTTTTCTCTTTCTATTTTGCTTCTTTTATCTACTTATCTACGGTATCTACCGGCTCAAACTCAAATTTGATCGCCTTCCATACTTCACAAGCTGCGGCTAGTTCAGGACTCCATTTGCAAGCTGCTTTGATAATTTCATTACCTTCACGAGCAAGATCGCGCCCTTCGTTACGAGCTTGTACACAGGCTTCTAAAGCCACACGATTAGCTGCTGCCCCAGGTGCATTTCCCCAAGGATGTCCTAAAGTTCCTCCACCAAATTGTAACACGGAATCGTCTCCAAAGATTTCGGTCAGAGCTGGCATATGCCAAACATGAATACCCCCTGAAGCCACCGGTATAACACCTGGCATGGATGCCCAGTCCTGAGTGAAAAAGATACCGCGAGAACGATCTTTTTCAATAAAATCATCGCGCAATAAATCAACAAAACCTAAAGTTATTTCGCGTTCCCCTTCTAACTTACCTACTACTGTACCGGAGTGGATATGATCTCCCCCTGACATACGCAATGCTTTAGCTAATACACGGAAATGCATACCATGATTTTTCTGTCTATCAATAACTGCATGCATTGCTCGGTGAATGTGAAGAAGTAGGCCGTTGTCGCGGCAATAATAAGCCAAACTAGTATTTGCGGTGAATCCTCCTGTTATGTAGTCATGCATTACAATAGGAACCCCTAATTCCCTTGCAAATACAGCTCTCTTAATCATTTCTTCACATGTACCTGCAGTAGCATTCAAGTAATGCCCCTTGATTTCACCAGTTTCGGCTTGTGCTTTATAAATTGCTTCAGCACAAAAGACAAAACGGTCTCTCCAGCGCATAAATGGTTGTGAGTTTACGTTTTCATCATCTTTGGTAAAATCAAGTCCACCGCGTAGACACTCATAACACGCTCTACCATAATTTTTTGCGGATAATCCCAATTTTGGTTTAATAGTACATCCCAATAAAGGACGACCATACTTGTTCAACTTATCCCTTTCAACTTGGATACCGTGAGGCGGACCTTGGAAAGTTTTTGAATAAGCAATGGGAATTCGTAGATCCTCCAAACGTAGAGCGCGTAGGGCTTTGAAACCAAATACGTTACCCACAATGGAAGTAAACATGTTAGTAACAGAACCCTCTTCAAATAGGTCTAATGGATAAGCTATATAACAGATATATTGATCTGCTTCCCCAGGAACGGGCTCGATGTGATAGCATCGTCCTTTGTAACGATCAAGACTGGTAAGTCCATCAGTCCAAACAGTTGTCCATGTACCAGTAGAAGATTCCGCAGCTACTGCAGCCCCTGCTTCTTCAGGCGGAACCCCGGGCTGAGGAGTTACTCGGAATGCTGCCAAGATATCAGTATCCTTGGTTTCGTACTCCGGGGTGTAGTAAGTCAATTTATAATCCTTAACACCAGCTTTAAATCCAACACTTGCTTTAGTTTCTGTTTGTGGTGACATAAGTCCCTCCCTACAACTCATGAATTAAGAATTCTCACAACGACAGGGTCTACTCGATATGGATTAGGTGTAAATGAAACCTTTGCAAAAATCTAAAAAAAAAAAAAAAGATATTCAATTAATCTCAACTCATTAAATAAAAAAAGGAGTATGCTTAAGTTAATGAATATGTTTCATTCATATATAATGCGTACACCATGTGTACGTTCTATCCTATAGGAATTCTACTATAGGAATTCGATAGGAAAAGAATTCGATAGGAATTGAGTTGTTGTTATGGTAAGTTAACACGGTTCGTTATTAAACCGTGGATTTGATTCACCAAATCCATCATTATTGTATACTCTTTGATAGATATAGCGCAACCCAAACCAATCCCTAATCCTTATTTTAAAATTTGGAAAGTTCTTAATAGGCCCCTTTGATATTTTGAATCTAAATACCTAAATACTAAGAAAATTCTCTGTTGACAGCAATCTATGCTTCACAGTAGTATATATTTTGTATATCGAAGTCCTAGATAGGAAGGTAGAGTAGGCACAGATCCTTCACAAAAGGCAAAATTTATATGAAAAAAGATTGATTGAACTTTCCAACGGACTCATTCCATAAGTAAACGATTGAGTAGGATTTGCTTGGGCAACGAAATCAAGTGCTAGTCCCCTTTTCTTTTTTATTGAATTAACTAATTCATTTCCTTTTTAGTTTTGGATTTTTGGATATTTTTTTTTGATTTGATTTGGCATTATTCAACAAGAAAAAAAAGAAAAATTTCGACAAATTCCTTTTTTTGAAAAATTTGTGATAATTATGAGAACCAATCCTACTACTTCACGTCCCGGGGTTTCCGCAATTGAAGAAAACAGCGCAGGTCGTATTGATCAAATTATTGGACCCGTGCTGGATATCACTTTTCCCCCGGGCAAGTTGCCTTATATTTATAACGCTTTGATAGTCAAGAGTCGAGACACTGCCGATAAGCAAATTAATGTGACTTGTGAGGTACAACAATTATTAGGAAATAATCGAGTTAGAGCTGTAGCTATGAGTGCTACAGACGGGTTGATGAGAGGAATGGAAGTTATTGACACGGGAGCTCCTCTCAGTGTTCCAGTCGGTGGAGCTACTCTCGGACGAATTTTTAACGTTCTGGGGGAGCCTATTGACAATTTGGGTCCTGTAGATACTAGTGCAACATTCCCTATTCATAGATCTGCGCCTGCCTTTATCGAGTTAGATACGAAATTATCTATCTTTGAAACAGGTATTAAGGTGGTCGATCTTTTAGCTCCTTATCGACGTGGAGGAAAAATCGGACTATTTGGGGGGGCAGGAGTAGGTAAAACAGTACTCATCATGGAATTAATCAATAACATTGCTAAAGCTCATGGGGGCGTATCCGTATTTGGCGGAGTAGGGGAACGGACTCGCGAAGGAAATGATCTTTATATGGAAATGAAGGAATCTGGAGTAATTAATGAAAAAAATATTGAGGAATCAAAGGTAGCTCTAGTCTATGGCCAAATGAATGAACCACCGGGAGCTCGTATGAGAGTTGGTTTAACTGCCCTAACTATGGCGGAATATTTCAGAGATGTTAATAAGCAAGACGTGCTTTTATTCATCGATAATATCTTTCGTTTTGTTCAAGCAGGATCGGAAGTATCCGCCTTATTAGGGAGAATGCCCTCCGCAGTGGGTTATCAACCTACCCTTAGTACAGAAATGGGTTCTTTGCAAGAAAGAATTACTTCTACCAAAAAGGGATCTATAACTTCGATCCAAGCAGTTTATGTACCTGCAGACGATTTGACCGACCCTGCTCCTGCCACAACATTTGCCCATTTGGACGCTACTACCGTACTTTCCAGAGGATTGGCTTCCAAGGGTATTTATCCCGCAGTAGATCCTTTAGATTCAACCTCAACTATGTTACAGCCTCGGATCGTTGGCAACGAACATTATGAAACTGCGCAAAGAGTTAAGGAAACTTTACAACGTTACAAAGAACTTCAGGACATTATCGCAATTCTTGGGTTGGACGAATTATCGGAGGAGGATCGTTTAACTGTAGCAAGAGCTCGAAAAATCGAGCGGTTCTTATCACAACCGTTCTTTGTGGCAGAAGTTTTTACCGGTTCCCCAGGAAAGTATGTTGGTCTTGCAGAAACAATTAGAGGATTTCAACTAATCCTTTCTGGAGAATTAGATGGCCTACCCGAACAGGCTTTTTATTTGGTGGGGAACATCGATGAAGCTAGCACGAAAGCTATAAACTTAGAAGAGGAGAGCAAATTGAAGAAATGAAATTAAATCTTTATGTACTGACTCCTAAACGAATTATTTGGAATTGTGAAGTGAAAGAAATCATTTTATCTACTAATAGTGGCCAAATTGGTGTATTACCAAACCACGCCCCTATTAACACAGCTGTAGATATGGGTCCTTTGAGAATACGCCTCCTCGACGACCAATGGTTAACGGCGGTTCTATGGAGTGGTTTTGCGAGAATAGTTAATAATGAGATCATCATTTTAGGAAATGATGCAGAACTCGGTAGTGACATTGATCCAGAAGAAGCTCAACAGGCACTTGAAATAGCCGAAGCTAACTTGAGTAGAGCTGAGGGTACGAAAGAATTGGTTGAAGCGAAGCTAGCTCTCAGACGAGCTAGGATACGAGTCGAGGCTGTCAATTGGATTCCCCCATCCAATTGAAGACAATCCAAAGGTTTCGTTGATACAAAGAAAAAGGAAAGAAGGGTAGAAAAAGTTATTAGATAGCGAAGCGAAGTAAGTCCAATGCTATCTAGTAATTTTTCTACCTACCTACCTACTATTGGATTTGAACCAATGACTCCCGCCGTATGAAAGCAATACTCTAACCACTGAGTTAAGTAGGCAATTTATCTTATCACCACAAAAGAAGCCCCATTACTTCGATCGATTATAGATCAAATCCTTTTTATAAGCAATACCCCTCCGTTATTGGTATGTTTATGTTATGTTATTGGTATGTTTACTATGTTATATTGGTATGTTTACTATGTTATATAGTAAACGGATCAGATGAATATCCTCTGGCATTAGAGGATATTCATCTTGACAAGAAATTATCTATATGTTAAGATATTTCTGACAAGGGCTATAGCTCAGTTCGGTAGAGCAACTCGCTTACACGTGCGCCAATGCTTTTCAAGGGAACTTAATTATGCAATGAACATAATTGAACTTATTGCAAAATCAATGTCTTACTTCATGGATTCGAAAGAATAGGAGAACAGTAGCCTGACAAACAGTGGGTTCAGTCTGATTCAGGTGCCAATTCAGGTACTTAATCAAATAGAACCCCTATTGATTTGCTAGTTGATAAGGTAAATATCCAGCCCACTCAATGCTAGGCGTAATGAGGATAAGGGCCTCCAAAAAACTTCTTTTCGTTCTATGAACTTTAAGGTGTATGAAGTCTCATAGTAAACTCTTGCAGCGGAACGATAGAGACTCCATTTCACTTAGGTTGATTTAATTTAGGCCGGAGGCAGACCTAAGTCAAGGTAATCCTCCTTTGAAACACTTTGGTATTGCTCCTAGATAGATCATAAGAAAAATAATCAATCAGAGCACAGGGAGCCATCTTTTTATCTTTTCCTAAAGAAAAACTATGGCGGATTAACTGATCTTTACATCAGTTGATGAAAGAGCCCAATGCAGAAAAATAAAAATGCATGTTGGGTCTTTGAAACAGTTCGAATCATTTTGATAATAATCCGTTTGATCTGTTTTACCGAGAAGGTCTACGGTTCGAATCCGTATAGCCCTAATATATACTTCTTTTTTTCCATTTTAGGATGGATATCTTATGTTTCCTTTAGTATAGTTTTTTTTCTTATTAGTACTTGTTTATAGACTCGACTATCGATTACGCCAAAGAATAGAGATAAAAGCATTACCATAGGCTCCATTCATGGAAAATCATAGAGACAGGAAAAGAAAAAAGAATTTTGATCAAATCAATAGAAGGAAGGATTTCTTAACTGATTTGACTTCCATCCTCCTTCAAATAGGATATGCTCTAAGTCCCTATACTTTCCTATAATGACTGCAACGATTTTCTCCATTTTGCGAATTCCTATTTTGTTTGAAGTATATTACTATATATACATTATCTAAAATATACATTATCTAAATCGATCTGCTTTAAATAAAAAAAAAAGAGAGTGGGGATTCCATTGGATGAATCCTTAAGGAGAGACATGTTACAAAAGAAACAAAGGCTAAAGTAAACCGCTTTTTGCCTTTGGTTTGAGCAAAACGCATTCTTGTTTCACCGAGGAAAAGAGAGAAGTTCTGGATAAATTGACAATGTCATGTCAACTTGAATTGACTAATTAAGTTCCGCCTATTCCACATTAATAGGAGTACATTTATGTTTCTGCTTCACGAATATGATATTTTTTGGACATTTCTAATAATAGCAAGCCTTATTCCTATTTTGGTATTTTGGATTTCTGGACTTTTAGCCCCTGTTAGTGAAGGACCAGAGAAGCTTTCTAGTTATGAATCGGGTATAGAACCCATGGGGGGGGCTTGGTTACAATTCCGAATACGCTATTACATGTTTGCGCTAGTTTTTGTTGTTTTTGATGTGGAAACGGTTTTTCTCTATCCTTGGGCAATGAGTTTCGACGTATTGGGTGTATCCGTTTTTATCGAAGCTTTCATTTTTGTGCTTATCCTAGTTGTTGGTTTAGTTTATGCATGGCGAAAAGGAGCCTTGGAATGGTCTTAACTGAATATTCAGACAAAAAAAAAAAAGAAGGAAAAGATTCCATTGAGACAATTATGAGTTTGATTGAGTTTCCGTTACTCGACCAAACAAGTTCCAATTCCGTTATTTCAACTACACCAAACGATCTTTCAAATTGGTCAAGACTCTCCAGTTTATGGCCCCTTCTATACGGTACCAGTTGTTGTTTCATTGAATTTGCTTCATTAATAGGCTCACGATTCGACTTTGATCGTTATGGATTGGTACCAAGATCAAGTCCTAGGCAAGCGGACCTAATTTTAACAGCTGGTACGGTAACAATGAAAATGGCTCCATCTTTAGTGCGATTATATGAGCAAATGCCTGAACCAAAATATGTCATTGCTATGGGAGCCTGTACTATTACAGGGGGAATGTTCAGTACGGATTCCTATAGTACTGTTCGCGGAGTTGATAAGTTAATTCCTGTGGATGTCTATCTGCCGGGTTGCCCGCCTAAACCAGAGGCTGTTATAGATGCCCTAACAAAACTTCGTAAGAAGATATCCCGAGAAATAGTTGAGGATCGAACTCTATGTCAAAGTCAAAATAAAAATCGATCTTTTACTACCCGTCACAAGCTTTATGTTCGGCGCAGTACTCACACTGGAACTTACGAACAAGAATTGCTCTATCAATCACCATCTACTTTAGATATATCTTCTGAAACTTTTTTCAAATCTAAAAGTCCAATATCGTCCTATAAATTAGTGAATTAGTAGGGGTTCTTTTGTACAGAAAAAGAAAGAGCAGTGCAATCTTTCAAACTTGCATTTGAAATATGAAATATTTATACAAAGGGGGAGAGATCAAGACAATGCAGCAGGGTTGGTTATCTAATTGGCTAGTCAAACATGAGGTGGTTCATAGATCTTTGGGCTTCGACCACCGAGGAATAGAGACTTTACAAATAAAAGCGGGGGATTGGGATTCCATTGCTGTTATTTTATATGTATATGGTTACAATTATTTACGCTCCCAATGTGCTTATGACGTAGCACCCGGCGGATCTTTAGCTAGCGTGTATCATCTTACGAGAATACAATATGGTATAGATAACCCAGAAGAAGTATGCATAAAAGTCTTTGCCCAAAAAGATAATCCTAGAATCCCGTCTGTCTTCTGGGTTTGGAAAAGTGCCGATTTTCAAGAACGCGAATCTTATGATATGGTGGGAATTTCTTATGATAATCATCCACGTCTTAAACGTATCTTAATGCCTGAAAGTTGGATAGGCTGGCCCTTACGTAAGGACTATATAACCCCCAATTTCTATGAAATACAAGATGCTCATTGAATGAGCATAAATTCATGTTCACTTATACAACTCCAGATTTTATTCAAGTCAAGGAATATTTTTACATTCTGTTCCTAGACGAAACGAAATACTTAATTATATTCTAATTAATTCCTATTATATTATACAAAAAGATCCAGATAGACTGAACAAAAAGGGCTTCATTTCGATTTTCCAATTTGGAAAATCACATATTTGTTTCCTTCGTATAAACAGAAAAATACAATGACTCAAAGAAGTTCCTACCACGAACTTTGTACCGCGTGGATTACTTAGAACAACCAGGAAAGTAGGATAAGCAAGAATAAAAAAATTCTTCAGAATAGCGCCATAAAAAATTAATAAGAAATGCAAAAATGAAGAAAAGGGCACCTAATCCCCCCTCTTTCTATACCATAAAGAAAAAACCAGAGATTTTAACCCTTTTCTAAAAAGAAGTGTTTAGAGATTTATCCACTTACTCTATACTATCTAGATTATTAATGAATATGCACCCCAATTCATCTCAAGATATTTGTATCAATATCTATTCGGTAGATCCTTTTTTTTCTGTGCCAGGAACCAGATTTGAACTGGTGACACGAGGATTTTCAGTCCTCTGCTCTACCAACTGAGCTATCCTGACCCTTTCTTGTGCATCATCCTAGTAGAGTATTTGCATCTATGTCAATTAAAGGGACTAAAAAATCAATAAATCAATAAAGTATTCCATTCCAAATTTGGAAATGGGAGGGGGGTAGTCCTATCAAATAAAATAAAATCATCTATTTAATGAATAGCATAAGATTCATTGAGTTCTCGTCGTACTCCTTTGTGAAAGAGTAGAATGAAAAAGCTAATGAATCTTAAATCCATTGATAAAAGGATAACTACTATGGTTAGGGAATAAAAGAAGGTTTGGGGATAGAGGGACTTGAACCCTCACGACTTATAAAGTCGACGGATTTTCCTTTTACTAGAAATTTCATTGTTGTCAGTATTGACATGTAGAATGGGACTCTCTCTTTATCCTCGTTCGATTAATCCACTTTTTAAAATATCTCAAAACAATGAATTGAAGGATTTGATTACTCAATATTCGATTGGAATGGATTCACAATAATTCTCAAAAAATTCAGAATTTTCTATTTCATAATCATTCCTAATTTCATTCTAAAAAAAAAATATAAAATAAGGAACCTATATTATGATATGGGTTCTGTGATTAATCGTTTGCTATGTCAGTATCTATGTGTGTATTAGATGTATAAAGCCCTTCTTTCTAGAATTTCGAGGGAGTTCCACTACCAACACAACGTAATTACTTCGATTCGTTAGAACAGCTTCCATTGAGTCTCTGCACCTATCCTTTTCCTTTGGGTTCTAGTTTGAGAACCACTTGTTTTTCAAAAAAGGGATTTGGCTCAGGATTGCCCATTTTTCATTCCAGGGTTTCTCTGAATTTGGAAGTTACCACTTAGCAGGTTTCCATACCAAGGCTCAATACAATCAAGTCCGTAGCGTCTACCGATTTCGCCATATCCCCATTTTCTTTTTCTTTGAAACCTGGATTACTTGTATAATTTCATCCATTTCTTAGTTTTTTTTTTTGAATCATTGAATTCATTATTCGACGTAGTCTAGCAGCTCATCTCTATTTGACAGACCCCGCTCGCTTATTGCAATTCAGAATTGAATTGATTCTATCGTTGATATATTTGCAATTCAATCGGAATGAATATATCCAAAAGTTTTTCTCTCTCCCGTCTCTACCCTTCCTTTTTTAGAGTATTCAAAATCATACTATAACGCTTGATATTCATTCTTTTTTTTTCTAATCTGAATTAGAAGTTTCATTTGCTATGATTCTATCTTCTCCTTAGTGAACTATTTATCCTTAAATTATTAACAAATAAAAAAAAACATCTTAAAAATGTATCTTAAAAATGTATATAATAAAGAGATTGGCATTTTCTCTTTATTATATACATTTTTATATATTCTTCTTTTATATGCATTAGATTACTCGTCCGAGCCATATCAAATTGAAAATATCTGAAATCAAATTCAATATAGAATTTGGAATAGATTCTATTAGAAAAATCCATTTGCGAATTAGAGAAATAAAAAGAAAGTTCAATAAATTCTAGAATCCTATTTAAGAATATCATTTAGTTAAGCATATCAAGCTAACTTTATGAAATTCTAGTATTTTTTTTTACTAATTCTAAGTAGAACTTCCAATTTCGAACTAGTTAATAACTAAGATTAATAATTAAGATCTGACATTTTATGGATTCCCTATATATATTTCTATTTGTTACACTATTTCTGTTATGTAAGCCCACTTAGCTCAGAGGTTAGAGCATCGCATTTGTAATGCGAGGGTCATCGGTTCAAATCCGATAGTCGGCTTTTTTCTCTATCGATGTTCCATGAACAAGAATTTATCTTTTTCTCTAAATTAAATGGGGAATCGAGATTATACCGTTCTACCTTACAATTTTGCTAGATACAAAGCATAAAAATAAATAATATATATACAAAAAAATCCGGATGTTGATGAAATTCCATTTTTTGTGGTACTTTTAGTAGATTTTACTCTGTTTATCCTTTAGTTTAATTCAGTTTGAATTTCGATGTATTCTGTAATGTAAATAGAATGAAATTTTTTGTGTAAAATGAAATTTCAATAAAATAAAAAAGGAGTCTTCATGTCCCGTTATCGAGGGCCTCGTTTAAAAAAAATACGCCGTCTGGGAGCTTTACCAGGACTCACTAGAAAAACGCCTAAATCCGGAAGTAATCAGAAAAAGAAATTCCATTCTGGGAAAAAAGAGCAATATCGTATTCGTCTTCAAGAAAAACAGAAATTGCGTTTTCATTATGGTCTGACAGAACGCCAATTACTTAGATATGTACATATCGCTGGAAAAGCAAAAAGATCCACAGGTCAGGTTTTACTACAATTACTTGAAATGCGTTTGGATAATATCCTTTTTCGATTGGGTATGGCTTCAACCATTCCTGGGGCCCGGCAATTAGTTAACCATAGACATATTTTAGTTAATGGTCGTATAGTTGATATACCAAGTTTTCGTTGCAAACCCCGAGATATTATTACTACGAAGGATAACCAACGATCAAAACGTCTGGTTCAAAATTCTATTGCTTCATCCGATCCGGGTAAATTGCCAAAGCATTTGACGGTTGACACATTGCAATATAAAGGACTAGTAAAAAAAATTCTAGATAGGAAGTGGGTCGGTCTCAAAGTAAATGAGTTGTTAGTTGTAGAATATTACTCTCGCCAGACTTGAACGTAACGAAAAAAGGAAAGGTTCATAGAATTTTGTTCCCCTTCCCCTTTCCCTGAACTAAATCGACCTAAGTCTCTTAATTCGTATTTTCCCGCTCACCTAGCAGAAATAGATTAACCCTAGGATCCTTTTTTCATTTTTGTTATTTCCTCAATTTTACATACCACAGTAATTTAGTATAGAGAATTTCTATTAAATAAAGGTATTATTGCTGGAATAAATTGTTATTTAATTTGATACATTGTGATCGCTAACATTGATGAATTAAGAAAAACGGAAAGAGAGGGATTCGAACCCTCGGTAAACAAAAGTCTACATAGCAGTTCCAATGCTACGCCTTGAACCGCTCGGCCATCTCTCCTCCATAATTTTATTATGGAAAATAAACTGAGTGAATAGCGAGTTTTCGTATTCCTGCAGTACAGGTACAGTCACAACGGCTCGGGATTCCAAGGCTCTATGGGAAAAATTCCTTTTCATCTAAGCGGAAGGATCCAGTATTTTTTTTTTTTATAGGAATTCTGCTCCTTCAAAAACTATTTCTTTTGGGAAAACCAAAATAAAAAGAGAATGGAAGAATTCTTCTTATTCCATAAGAAAATAAAGGAACCCTAGAATTCTATTTGCATAGGGTACGTTACGCCATACAATCTAAATATAAAAAAGGGTATGGGGCAATTAATGAGTTTGAAAGCGCGAAATAGCTGATGAGAGAAGTTGTTGTTGAGAAATAGGAAAGTGGAATCAAATCTAGTCTTAGTCAAATATTTCATATCTCTTCTTGTCCAAACAGAAAGAAAAGAAGACAATTTGAGCTGAACGGAAAATCCATACCTCTCTTATCCATTTAGAGCATATGGATCAATTTATAAGAATCGAATGTTTTGTTTTTATGTTATTTTGTGATAGAATGAAAAGAATTCTATATAGAATGGGTTGGGAATTATGCCTAGATCCCGTATAAATGGAAATTTCATTGATAAGACCTTTTCGATTGTAGCCAATATTTTATTGCAAATAATTCCGACAACCTCCGGGGAAAAAAGGGCATTTACTTATTATAGAGATGGTGCGATTTGACTTTTTTTTAGCCCTACCCACATCTCATTCTTACGAGAAAGAGAGGGGGTTCGCATAGAGAGAACAAAATTAGTAAAGGAAACCCACGCTTGGGGAAGGTGAGGTGAACTAACAATTCCTTCTGTCGTGTATCCTCGATTGATGTGGCCTCAGATGCTTCAATTGTAGATTTGAGTATTGAGCGAAAGGTTACACCTACAGGATAGGTTCCGTATTACAGGCCAATCCGACTCTACTAGTACCAATAGGTAGCATAGGGGAGAAAAGCACTACACCTCGAAATAGGAATCAACAATAGAAAAACTTTGTTAGAAATTAGCCCTTTCCTGATTGGTATCAGGGTTGGGAAGAATGGTTAGGATAACAAACAACCATCAGGTTTGTACTTTGGATACCCTTATAACCATCAAAGGTCGTTGAAGTGGCTAATTCCTATAAATAGGAGGCGTTGAGAACAAAGAAATTCTTGGAGCTATCATTCTAGCATTAATAGAATTTGTTGGTGTTAAGAAAAACCTCTTGGGGGAAGGTTGGCTAGAGATTTCTTGGAAAAATACCAGCCCCCTTCGGTCCATAATGAGATAGGACTAATTCCATTTTTATTCTATAGATTTTTTGCTTAGTACTATGTACAGAAGGGAGAAGCCGTATGAGATGAAAACCTCATGTACGGTTTTGGAACGGAGATTTATTGTATTGAATTGAATAGAATGAACGACCGTAACGGATGTTGGCTCAATCCGAAGGAAATTATGCGGAAGCTTTGCAGAATTATTATGAAGCTACGCGACTAGAAATTGATCCCTATGATCGAAGTTATATACTATATAACATAGGCCTTATACACACAAGCAATGGAGAGCATACAAAGGCTTTGGAATATTATTTCCGGGCGCTAGAACGAAACCCCTTCTTACCGCAAGCTTTTAATAATATGGCCGTGATCTGTCATTACGTGCGACTATCTCCACTATAGAAAGAAGAAAAAAGAAGGGAGAAAATATTCTAGTAAATACTAGAAAAAGGGCTTTCTACATAGGGATCGTCAAAACAACGATTTTACCCTATCAGCTGTAGGAAGGAAGGACACTTCACGAGAATCAAAATAGGAAGAGAAGAAAGTGGAGCCTATACTACTATTTCTATGGATAAAGCTTAAATTGATAGAGAAAACACCGTAAAGATCGATTAGTGAGCGACTGGGTCGATACAACTAAAAAAAACTGCTTCATTATACCATGATATGGGACAAAATTTAGGAATCCGCTTATGTAATAAAGCCGATCCACTAAGGGATTAAGCAGCGGTGTAGTATCAGATCCCAAAGATAGTAAGTTCTTTTTTCTTTCTTATTGAAAAAAGTCTTTTTCGAGGATTCTATAGAAATTTCATATATGAAAGAAACGAAACCGAGATAGTTACCTTTCAGAAAATTGGAACGAAGGATATAGGTCTATCAAGTATATAGGTCTATCTATGCTTCATTCTTCTGAAGGTGGGAGAAAAGAACAAACTGATTATTGATCAAAATTAGGGTTTGAAACTTAGGTAATTAACTTCTTCTGCTTAACCCAAGAAGAAATTGGATTAATTTTTGAGAAATCGAATTCAGTTAATATAGGGGAAATTCAAATAGCAATTTATGAGCCGTATGAGGTAGGAAACTCTCAAGTACGGTTCTAGGGGAAGGAGCTGCCTATTCCGACCGAGGAGAACAGGCCATTCTACAGGGCGATTCGGAAATTGCGGAAGCTTGGTTTGATCAAGCTGCTGAGTATTGGAAACAAGCTATAGCGCTTACTCCGGGAAATTATATTGAAGCACAGAACTGGTTGAAGATTACGAAGCGCTTTGAATTTGAATAAGACCACTCTCCATTTCCATAACATGGGTGGTTTGGTTGTTGATTCATTAATCAAATAATTTAGGTAAGAAGATCAAATCAAGAATTTCATTATATCCCTTTCTTCTACCTTCGATTTTATATCATATTTAATAAGGATAAATAATAGGGATAGGCTCTGGAACAGAAGTAATAAAGCACATAAAAGGTGCCAATCTAAATACTCCTACCTAATATATCAGGACGGTCTTATTAATAATTCTAATGAGTTATCTTGGAATTTTGAATCGCATAAAAAAATCTATATTATGCTCACTCAAGGAAAGTAGATGTGGATAGGGGCTTATACCCTCAAAAAAAAAAATACACTAGCTTTTTAAATTAAAACGTAAAAAAAGATTTTTTTGTTACGTCGGGAAATAATTTTCCAGAAGAACCAATGTCCGTTAGGCACCTAATCCTTATGTCATAATAGATCCGAACACTTGCCTCGAATTGACTTCAATATATAATTGCTCCAGTGAATAACTAAAAAAAAAAATAGAAGGACGGTAGATAGTAAAGAAAAGGACTAATCATAATATCTATCTTTCAAAGATTCAATAAAAAGACAGTTGGCGGGTCTCTTTGTATGTCTTGTCCGGAAAGAGGAGGACTTAATGATTATTCGTTCGCCGGAACCAGAAGTTAAAATTGTTGTGGATAGGGATCCTGTAAAAACATCTTTTGAGGAATGGGCCAGACCCGGGCATTTCTCAAGAACAATAGCTAAGGGTCCCGATACTACCACTTGGATCTGGAACCTACATGCTGATGCTCACGATTTCGATAGTCATACCGGTGATTTGGAGGAGATCTCCCGAAAAGTCTTTAGTGCTCATTTCGGTCAACTCTCCATTATCTTTCTTTGGTTGAGTGGGATGTACTTCCACGGTGCCCGTTTTTCCAATTATGAAGCATGGCTAAGCGATCCTACTCACATTGGACCCAGTGCTCAGGTAGTTTGGCCAATAGTAGGGCAAGAAATTTTGAATGGTGATGTAGGCGGGGGTTTCCGAGGAATCCAAATAACCTCTGGGTTTTTTCAGATTTGGCGAGCATCCGGAATAACTAGTGAATTACAACTCTATTGTACCGCAATCGGTGCATTGATTTTTGCATCGTTAATGCTTTTTGCTGGTTGGTTCCATTATCACAAAGCTGCTCCCAAATTGGCCTGGTTCCAAGATGTAGAATCCATGTTGAATCACCACTTGGCGGGGTTATTAGGACTTGGGTCTCTTTCTTGGGCGGGACACCAAATCCATGTATCTTTAC